TGACAGAAAGGAACTTACGATGACAATAGGACGGACTATTGGACAAAGGGCGTGCCGAAAGGGCTAGCTAGTGCGCGCATCCGGCTGCTGCTTCTCAGTGAAACAAAATGAAGGGCTAGAGGGTAGGGGCGGATGTAGCCAAGTGGATCAAGGCAGTGGATTGTGAATCCACCATGCGCGGGTTCAATTCCCGTCGTTCGCCCATCAATCAATAAATGGAACATTTGGTACGGAGACACAAGACAAACCTAGAAAGCTGGTTTTATGCAAGTCATCTCCAGGCTTTCAAACGCATCCATCCAAGCAATTGGTATACGCGAAGTTTTTCAGAGAGAGACTGGTAGAGAAAATAGCACCTCTTGTGAACTCAGAGGAATACTTGATGTATATGATAAAAAGTATTGTGAACTTACCAATTCTTGATGAAGCGGGAAGAGATTTCTCATCTAAGACAGGAGCACCAATGATTCCATTATTGGATGATATTCTTTTCAACATGATTTTAGATGATATTGATCAGCAAATTGAAAAACAACTACCTGAACTTCACTATGCTCGCTACCAACATATGATGTGAATTCCGCTTTCTCAGATCCATCATGAATATGAAGTATCCATTATTCAGACTTTATACAAAATATTCCCAGAATGCTATTTAGATCCATCAAGGAATAGGAAATATTCTCGTGGAAATCATATACCTTTATCTAATACCCGAGGAACGCCTCAACAAAGAAGGAAACTGTGTCAATAATTCTTTGACTAATGTGACTCTTTGGTTTGAATGAATGGTAGAGTCGCTAGGTATGATGTTCAAAAAAAAGTTTGCCTACAGGGCAGGATCCGTTCGAAACAGGGTAGCCTTAGCCTACGGGGTACAGGGCTCAATTTGAAAACCTAGAACCCTTTCTTCATTCACAACAACCGCCAGTAGGTTATAGCCCAGGCAGCTTCCCGGAGGAACCCCTTATCATAATTATTGAGGCGTTCCTCGGGTCGTGAATGGTGAGGTCGCATATGTATCAAAAGTCAAATACCTAGCAACTAGCAAGAGCACTGGATTAGTTTAGTTGGGGGCGTGGGTGTGGGCAGGGGTGTCAATCTACAGAAATGAAAAAAAGAGATCTAGGCGTATATTCTATTAGTTATTCCATGGCAGGTTTTTGTTGCTAAAAGGGCAGCTTTCTCAAGTGATTCATGGGATACAAGTGGTCTTCTTTGAAATGAAAGCCCTTGATCATGATTGGAGTCCCGATATCGAGTGGTTCCCTATTTCTGTGTTGAAGTAAAGAGGTCCTTCTTTCTGGAGATAGGATTGCGTTTCTGATCACCTATAATGTTGATTCTTTCAGCCGGGTCTCCACCTCACAGAGCATCATAGTTAGCACGATAGCCCCAAACATAGTAGCCACGGTAGCTTTGGTTATTACAGGAGAACGTGCCCATTCATGCAGAGGATCTACCGGGATTTTCTACTGGATTTTTCTTTTAGGGTTAGTGCAAGGTTGGCTTGTGCGAAGTCGACAGGGGTGGTTGAGAAACACGTTTTATTGGGATGGGGCAGCAGGCGTTCCTCGCCGTTCCCCCACCAGAGCCTGCAGTTGGTAGGCCAAATCCCTCTGTCCAAGTGATTGAGTTGAAGCTTTTCAGAGAAAGGGTCATTTCTGAGTGAATCAAGAGAAGATGCTCTAAATGACCAGAATTAGGCGCCCTATCGCTACTTTGTTATCTAAGGTCCCACATCGATCACAAGGGTCTCGAAACCAACGTCTTTGATTATTGACTTTCACTTTTCTACTATGCTATGCTACCACGGGGAAGTTCTAAATGGCGAAAGAGAATCCTTTCAGTCCAGGCACGAAGTGCAGTCCAGACGCTCAGGGGAAGACGGAGGTTAGGAATGCTGATTGGAACCAATACGATTGCCCAGAGGAGCTTTATAGGTATCCAGAGTCCGCACAAGGAGCAGTTGAGACAGATGCGGAAGAAGGTGCGGCCGAGATGGTTGATAGAGATGATCCGGCAGGCGGAGAGTTTGATTGCGACAGTCCAGCCTTTCATACGAGAAATGGCGGTGACCGTTTGCCCTAAACAAATATCTCAAGATTGTAACACATATGCCTTCTCGTAGAGCACTCCCAGAAGCTACCCTGAAGCCTGATCGTGCTTGGAAAAGGCATTTCATTGACCGAACCCGACCCATCCCACCGAGAGTGCGAACTGCTCTTTATTCGCTTCATAGCTGGCTTTGCATAGGAACCTCTGATTGAGCCCGCGGAGTCGCCTTACTGCTTGAGTGAGTAAGCATTCAAGATTATGGAGCTTGGCTCACTTCAGCTTCAGAGCTGGCTATTGCTTGCTTAGAGAAGGAAGCAGGCGTGTGGTGCTTCCCGCAATGGAGCTAGCACCCGGGGAACGCCTCTTTCTTTATACTCAAGAAGATTAGAAACACTCTGTGGAACTGCAAGTGGCGTATTGGAGACTGCACAGCAAGTGGCGT